CCTAGTATGAACTAATGACTATATAACTAATAACCAGCTCATTGCTTCGTATTATCTGGATCCAAGAAACCAGTCATTATGTGATGTATAGATCATATTGTTGTAGCAACTGAAGTCATTTTTTTTTACATAACATAAAAGAAATAAAAATTAATCAGATTATATATAAGGTTGTGAAGCAAAAACAGAGGGATATGGATAAATGGAGGGGTGAGAGAAAGAAAGAAAAAGAATAGCAATGATATATATATATATAATTCCAATATGTATGTATGGTCCTATGAACTATCTCATAAAAGGCATTGTAATAAAGCATTAATATGTATTCGTTTCGTCCATAATTAGATGAATCTATAATAAAAAAAAGATAAAATAAAGAGCATCGAGTCAATAAAGACTGAGGAGATTGATTCAAGAAAAAATTTTATTAGTAGCTCCATTGCAGAGTTCGGGCCTAGCCATTAATTGAGAAGCGGTGGGAACGACAGAACCTGTGACTGAGTAAGATTCCCTTTAAAACGAATCCTAATGATTCATTGGGTGGGATGGCGAAACGAGCCAAGAACCAATTCATTTATTCGGATAGGTCTGGGATGCACCTACAAATGAAAGAAATGTTGAAAGAGCAAATATTCGCCCGCGAAAGCCTTACTTTGATTGCTAAGTTTTGAGCGATTCAATAAAGGTCAAAATAAAGTAAAGATTCATAAAAAAAAAAAAAAATGACATTATATTATAATAGAATAATTATTCTAATAGAATTATATTTCTAATTTTATATACGAGAAAGGTATAAAAATTCCTACGTGACAGATTATATCTGAAAAAATACCACAACTCGGTGTATTATTCATTAAATAGATATATATATCTGTAATATTATTTAATCGTTTCATTCGCGAGGAGCTGGATGAGAAGAAATTCTCATGTCCGGTTCTGCAGTAGAGATGGCATTGAGAAACAACCATCAACTATAACCCCAAAAGAACCAGATTTCGTAAACAACATAGAGGAAGAATGAAGGGAATGTCTTATCGAGGTAATCGAATTTGCTTCGGCGGATACGCCCTTCAGGCACTTGAACCCGCTTGGATCACATCTAGACAAATAGAAGCAGGGCGACGAGCCATGACACGATATGCGCGCCGAGGTGGAAAAATATGGGTACGTATATTTCCAGACAAACCTGTTACAGTAAGGCCTACTGAAACGCGCATGGGTTCGGGGAAAGGATCTCCTGAATATTGGGTATCCGTCGTTAAACCGGGTCGAATACTTTATGAAATGGGTGGAGTATCTGAAATTGTAGCCAGAGAAGCTATTTCGATAGCTGCGTCAAAAATGCCTATACGAACCCAATTCATTATTGCGGGATAGGGGTGTGGAACGAAAGGAAAGAGGGCCTTTGTGATCAAAAAACCCCAGTTTATTTATTTATGGACAAACAATATTTCTTCTTTTTTTTTCTTCGACCTTTACATTGAAAAAAAAGAAAAAAAAAATGATATGATTCAACCTCAGACCTATTTAAATGTAGCGGACAACAGCGGAGCCAGAGAATTAATGTGTATTCGAATCATAGGAGCTAGTAATCGTCGATATGCTCATATTGGTGACGTTATTGTTGCTGTAATCAAAGAAGCAGTTCCCAATATGCCTCTACAAAGATCAGAAGTGATCAGAGCTGTAATTGTACGTACACGTAAAGAACTCAAACGTGCCAATGGTATGATAATACAATATGATGACAACGCAGCAGTTGTAATTGATCAAGAAGGAAATCCAAAAGGAACTCGAGTTTTTGGTGCGATCGCTCGGGAATTGAGGCAATTTAATTTTGCTAAAATAGTCTCATTAGCCCCTGAGGTATTATAAATACTACTCGAGGAAAACATAATAGAATTATATTATTATTATAGTAGAGTATCTGAACTAAATATAGTAAAATGAATAATTCATAAAAAAAGCAGAGCATGTTGATTATATAAAAACTCGGAGGCACAAATAATTATAGTTCATCATGGGTAGGGACACTATTGCCGAAATAATAACTTCTATACGAAATGCTGACATGGATAAAAAAGGAACGGTTCGAATAGCATCTACAAATATCACTGAAAACATTGTTAAAATACTTTTGCGCGAAGGCTTTATCGAAAATGTGAGAAAACACCACGTAAGCAATAAATATTTCTTGGTTTTAACTCTGCGACATAGAAGGAATAGAAAAGGACCTTATAGAACTGTTTTAAAACGTATCAGCCGACCCGGCCTACGAATCTATTCCAACCATCAACGAATTCCTAGGATTTTGGGAGGAATGGGTATTGTAATTCTTTCTACTTCTCGAGGTATAATGACAGACCGAGAGGCTCGACTAGAAGGAATTGGGGGAGAAATTTTGTGTTATATATGGTAATCTTTCGGGTATCCGAATTGCATCCGTAACTTCCTATTTATTTGTTTTGTGAAAAAAAGAGGAAGTACGGGTTGTCTAATATCACTCCTCTTCCATTAGTTGATAATTCAAGGGGGCTACCTGGAATGAAAGAACAAAAATGGATTCATGAAGGTTTAATTACTGAATCACTTCCCAATGGTATGTTTCGGGTTCGTTTAGATAATGAAGATCTGATTTTAGGTTATGTTTCAGGAAGGATCCGCCGTAGTTTTATACGAATACTGCCGAGCGATAGAGTAAAAATTGAAGTAAGTCGTTATGATTCAACCAAGGGACGCATAATTTATAGACTCCGCAACAAAGATTCGAACGATTAAATTTTAATTAAATTTAAATTAAGTGGCTTTCTTTTTCAACATTCCTCTCGTGCGGATACAATTGGATGTTCCAAATTTAAAGAGACCTATTTTCTTCCAAGGAGTAGATTCGGAATTAAGGTAAGGAGTAACAAATATGAAAATAAGGGCCTCCGTTCGTAAAATTTGTGAAAAATGTCGACTGATCCGTAGACGGGGACGAATTATAGTAATTTGTTCCAACCCGAGGCATAAACAGAGACAGGGATAATCTTTCTTATAAAGGGACTCTCCAAAGGACCAAATACACAAATAAATAAAGGATCCGTTTTGGCATGAAATGGATATATCCGTATATCATATCTCTGACTAATATTTATGAGATGATAAAATATGACAAAAACCATACCAAGAATTAGCTCACGTAGGAATGGACGCATTGGTTCACGTAAGAATGGACGTCGAATACCAAAAGGAGTTATTCATGTTCAAGCAAGTTTCAACAATACCATTGTAACGGTCACAGATATACGGGGTCGGGTGGTTTCTTGGTCCTCAGCCGGTACTTGTGGCTTCAGGGGTACAAGAAGAGGAACGCCATTTGCTGCTCAAACCGCAGCCGCAAATGCGATTCGTACAGTAGTAGATCAGGGTATGCAACGAGCAGAAGTCATGATAAAAGGTCCTGGTCTTGGAAGAGATGCAGCATTACGCGCCATTCGTAGAAGTGGTATACGATTAAGTTTTGTCAGAGACGTAACCCCTATGCCACATAATGGATGTAGGCCTCCTAAAAAAAGGCGTGTATAAAAATAAGAATTGAACGGATTTCAAGAGAAATAAATGATTCAATGATCTGATCAAACAATATGACTATGCTTCGAGAGGAAGTAGCGGTATCTACTCGGACACTACAGTGGAAGTGTGTTGAATCAAGAGAAGACAGTAAGCGACTTTATTATGGACGTTTTATTCTGTCTCCGCTTATGAAAGGTCAAGCCGATACAATAGGCATTGCGATGCGAAGGGCTTTGCTTGGAGAAATAGAAGGAACATGTATCACACGCGCAAAATTTGAAAAGATACCACATGAATATTCTACCATAGCCGGTATTGAAGAATCAGTACATGAAATTTTAATGAATTTGAAAGAAATTGTATTGAGAAGTAATCTGTATGGAACTCGCGACGCATCTATTTGCGTCAAGGGTCCCGGATATATAACTGCTCAAGACATCATCTCACCGCCTTCTGTGGAAATTGTTGATACTACACAGCATATAGCTAGCCTGACGGAACCAATGGATTTGTGTATTGGATTACAAATCGAAAGTAATCGCGGATATCGTATGAAAACACCAAATAACGCTCAAGAAGGAAGTTATCCTATAGATGCCATATTCATGCCTGTTCGAAATGCAAATCATAGTATTCATTCTTATGGTAATGGGAATGAAAAACAAGAGATACTTTTTCTTGAAATATGGACAAATGGAAGTTTAACTCCTAAAGAAGCACTTTATGAAGCCTCCCGTAATTTGATTGATTTATTTATTCCTTTTCTACATGCAGAAGAACAAGACATAAATTTAGAGGACAATCAAAATAGGGTTACTTTACCCTTTTTTACTTTTCATGATGGATTAGATAAACTAAAAAAAAAAAGAAATCGAATTGAAATGTATTTTTATTGACCAATTAGAATTGCCTTCCAGGACCTATAATTGCCTCAAAAGGTCCAATATACATACATTATTAGACCTTTTAAATAAGAGTCAAGAAGATCTTATGAAAATGGAACATTTTCGCATAGAAGATGTAAGACGGATATTAGGCATTCTACAAAAAAATTTCGTAATTGAGTTACCTACGAATAAGTTTTTAATTTGAAATCCATTGAAATGTGAAATGATTTCATCTTTTTTTTATTTATAAAGAAAAATAACAATGGGTTTTGAATCTTCAGCACGATACGTATATTATATTCAGAATAGATCCAGAATTAAATTGACTTGACTAGATGTATCTAGGGAAGATTCGCTTCCCTAGATACATCTATTCCCCAGAGACATACGTTGTGGTATTTTATTTCACGGTGGAATTCATTTTAAAAAAGACCTAAAGTTAGAGATTTATCAATAGGTAATGTTGCTCCAATACCCAACCAAAGGGCTACTGCGGTACCAATCAAAAAAACGGTTGTAGCTACTGGACGACGAAACGGGTTTTGGAATTTATTAACA